TTTTCAAGAAAGGGAATCATATGATATGTTGGGAATTTCATATTATAATCATCCGCGGCTAAAACGTATTTTAATGCCTGAAAGTTGGGTAGGATGGCCCTTACGTAAGGATTATATTGTACCCAACTTTTTTGAAATACAAGATGCGTATTGAGCGATAAAAAAAGAAAATGGACTTCTACAGTATGAGATAGCTAAAGACTCTTTGTATGTTCTAGATCAAACAGAATAACTGAGTAATTGGTGCCCATTATGGATGGATAAAAAATAAAAGACAAATTAAAAATTTTTTGAGACTATCAAAAGTTTTCTTTTGAATGAGCTAACAGCCAATAGAATAAACTAAAAAGTTTTGTATCCTGAACTTTGTACCGCGCATACAGTAATAACTTACGCTTACTTAGACGGGTTCTTTAAAGTCATACACTGTATGAGGAAAGGCAAAAATAGAAATCGATATTTAATATTTAAGGGTAATCCGATTCTATTTATACTGGATCGAAGATGAAGTTTATCGATTTCTATCTTTTAACTCTTCGAGACTCTATTTTCCAGTTTTAATTTGGGTCTTTTAACTAACAAATTGAACCTTTTGGAATCTATATGAATATGAAATGAAGTATTAAATTAATATCTCTTTTAAATAAGAGGAAACATAAAAAATTAGTTATTTTATAAACTACCTAACCACCTAGTTTTGAGATAGATGGGGTATTTTGTGCGATAACTAACTAAATAATTGACTTATGTGTCATGATTTCGACTATTAATTATTAATGAATATTTATATCGACTCATATTCGTCAATTTCGAGTTATAGAATAGAATAAAGAATATACTCATAAACACAAATCATGTGCCAGGAACCAGATTTGAACTGGTGACACGAGGATTTTCAGTCCTCTGCTCTACCAGCTGAGCTATCCCGACCATTCCCCTTTCCTGTTGCACCATCTCCCCATTTTACAAGATAACTTGGGTCTGTGTCAATTAAAAGGATGAAAAAGATTACAATTATATTAGGTACCGGAATTTCTTGGGTCTTCAAAAAGAAGAACTTTGTTCATAATTTGACGTAAGTTTTATAAAACGAGTAATAATCTGGATTGTAAATTATTCAATTGAGTAATATTTACTCAAATCAAAGATATTTCTTTGTCCGTCTATTCTATATTTTTGATAAGAAAAAAGGAAAAAGGGGGGGAACATAACTATCTTCAAAATGCTAATGCAAAAAAAGATAACTAATTAGGGAGTGAAATAAGCTTATTGGGGATAGAGGGACTTGAACCCTCATGATTTTAAAAGTCGACGGATTTTCCTCTTACTATAAATTTCATTGTTGTCAGTATTGACATGTAGTACGGGACTCTATCTTTATTCTCATCCGATTAATAAGTTCTTCACAAGATCTATCAGACTATGGAATTAGTGTGAATATTTTAATGAATAAATATTGATTGATTCTGCTTTCAACTTTGAATGGATTCACAAGAATTCTTGCATTTTTTCATTTCATCTTCTAGATCTCTACTCTAAATTATAGAATAAAGTATGGATTTATATATATAATATATAGATAAAAATTTTATCTAAAAAAAAAATAAAAAAAGACAGAACAGATTCGGGTTGTCATTAATCATTTCACTCCGTATATTTTTATCCCCCCCCTTTTTTTTATGAGAATTTAGACGGAAGAAGTCTTATAACAACACAGCACAGTCAACCCAATTTGTTAGAACAGCTTCCTTTGAGTCTCTGCACCTATCCTTTTTTTCTTTTGAAAAAAGGAAACAAAAGGAGTTGGCTCAGGATTACCCTTTTTTTTTATTCCAGGGTTTCTCTGAATTTGAAAGTTTTCACTTAGTAGGTTTCCATACTAAGGCTCAAGCCAATTAAGTCCGTAGCGTCTACCGATTTCGCCATATCCCCATGGTATTTTACAAAATTAGGATCCCAATCTGATGTCCTCCCCTCCCTTAACCTTTCCATTTTTTCGATTTTATTTTTATACTGATTTATATACTGAAAGGTGTTTTCTCCTTTTTTCTTTATCTTATTTTATTTCTAGTGCGAAGCCTATCAAATAGAAATTTGATTTTGTCTAATATGAAATGATTCTATCATTTCTGTAGATACAATTCAATATAGATGAATAGAGAGTCTATATAGGCCTCTTTCGCTTATGCAGTTTGTAATACTCAAAGGGTCGATTCTTTGGTTTTCGTCTTAGTTTCTTGAATGAAAATAGAAGAATATTTTATTATGATCTGGATTTCATTTTTTGTTTTTTAGGTTTTATTGGAGTAACATAACTAAAAAAATCGCTATTCATTATATCTATTTATGATTATGACATTTTTTTTTTCAAATTTAAATTAATAGAACTCATTATATAGTCTATTTTTTTATAATATATAATAATAATAAATTAATTAAAAATTTATGAACATTTCAATTTTACATAGAATCTGCTCTAGACGAAAAATCTATAATCTATAGAGATAGAAATAAACGAAATTCAATATTTATTTTTATTTGATTGGACCTGTTTATTTAAAATTTTTTTATATAATTTATATCATAAAAGAATAAAAATGAATAAGCTTAAACTAAGATATAGTTTTTATGTATGTAGACTTTCTATGAGCCTGCTTAGCTCAGAGGTTAGAGCATCGCATTTGTAATGCGATGGTCATCGGTTCGATTCCGATAGCTGGCTTTTCTTTCGTTTTATTTGTTGTATTTTCTTATTTTTTTTGAATCAAAGAACAAAAAAAAATAATTAATTTAATTTAATAATTAAAGGACCCCCTTCGTCAAAAGGTTACTAATCTATAATGTCGTAGAAATTACCAACTATGAATAAAAGGAAAAGCAAAGGGTTGAGTCTTGCTATAACAAATCCTGAAAAATACTTTTTCGTTTCCTTTTCTTTTTTTCCTTAGATTTAACATAGATTAATAAAAAATGAAAAAGATAAAATATATAAATGGGTTTATATATCATATATACAATACATATCATTATTTAATTCATTGTAATGTAATATAATAGTTCAGGAGATTTGATTTCGTTTCATTTCTCATTTAGTTTTGTTTGTTTGTAAAATGATATATAAATCATTTAAATAAATAATTAATATTTAATATATAAATATATATATAATAATATATAAATAATAAATAAGGAGTCTTTATGTCGCGTTACCGAGGACCTCGTTTCAAAAAAATACGCCGTTTAGGGGCTTTGCCTGGACTAACAAATAAAAAGCCTGGAACCGGAAGTGATCTTAAAGCCCAATCACGCTCCGGGAAGAGATCTCAATATCGTATTCGTCTAGAAGAAAAACAAAAATTGCGTTTTCATTACGGTATTACAGAACGACAATTACTTAAATACGTTCGTATCGCCAGAAAAGCCAAAGGTTCAACAGGTCAGATTTTACTCCAATTACTTGAAATGCGTTTGGATAACACCCTTTTTCGATTGGGGATGGCTCCAACTATTCCTGGAGCCCGCCAATTAGTTAATCATAGACATATTTTAGTTAATGGCCATATAGTAGATATACCGAGTTATCGTTGCAAACCCCAAGATACTATTACGGCAAAGGATGAACAAAAATCTAGAGCTCTAATTCAAAATTATCTTGATTCATCCCCCCCTGAAGAATTGCCCAAACATTTGACTCTTGACCCATTTCCATATAAAGGGTTAGTCAATCAAATAATAGATAATAAGTGGGTCGGTTTGAAAATAAATGAATTGCTAGTTGTAGAATATTATTCTCGTCAGACTTAGTCCTAACTAAAATACAAAGTATAAAAGTCCGGACAATTTGGTCTCTTTCTTTCATCAAAATAAATTGACTTAAGGATTAAAGTGATGGGTTTGATACCCATTTTCTCCCACTCATATATTCTTTCCCATCTCGAATCTAACTGTTATAATAATGGTATTTCATTTCTTGTTGTTTGATATTTTACAGTTAAGAATGTTGGTGAATTAGGTCAAAGTACGGAAAGAGAGGGATTCGAACCCTCGGTAAACAAAAGCCTACATAGCAGTTCCAATGCTACGCCTTGAACCACTCGGCCATCTCTCCTACACAGTTATTATGACTCAAAAACCTAAAAAATAGCGAACCTTTTAAATTTAAAAAAGATTAAGCTTTAATATTTTCATATTTTGATAGGTATAACCAACCAAAGAAGTCTATTCTATAACTAATAATGTTAATTTTTTTTATTGTGAAATTCTCAAAATAGATATATTGAGTCATATTTGTTCAGACGATGTTCCTACCCTTTTAAAAAAATCTTAAATCAAATCGGATATAAAAAGTTATATTAAGAATATGTCTATACAGTTATATATTTATATACACATATATACCTACCACCGAATTGGAACAAATTAATTGATTGATGAGTTTAAGTAAAAAATAAAAAAATATAATTAAGTATAAGTTTTGTATCTTTATTTCATTTTTTTGTTTGGAACTTAATATGTTTTTATGTTATTTCGTACTGTACAAATCCTTTGTTTGGGGAATCCTTTTTCCACAAGAGGTAATGAGAATTCTTATAGAATGGATTGATACCTATGCCTAGATCGCGAATAAATGGAAATTTTATTGATAAGACCTTTTCAATTTTGGCCAATATCTTATTACGCATAATTCCGACAACTTCGGGAGAAAAAGAGGCATTTACTTATTACAGAGATGGTGTGATTTGAGTCTTTTTTTATTTTCTGCTTCTAGTTTGAGGAGAAAGACACATGATTTGCAATATAAAGAAAAAATAGTATTATTCGATATTAAAAAAAATCGACGCTTGCTGAAGGTGAAGTTTAGAAATAGAACAATTCCTTCTGTCGTGTATCCCCGATTGATGCAGCCTCAAATACTCTGCTTCAATTATCAATTTGAGTATTAGTATTGAGCGGAAGGTTACACTTGTGTGTTCTGTATTACAGGTCAATTGTACTTCCTAGTAATAAAGTCCCAACAGGTGGCATAGGGTAAAAGGCACTATACCTAGCAATCGACAACACGAAAGCTTTGTCAAAAATGACTTACTGATTCCCTTCTCTTATCGAGATTGGGACTAACAAGAATGGTTGGGACAACAAACATCCATCTCATTGGTCCTTTGGATACCCGTATAACCATCAAAGACTGTTGAAGTGAATATTTCCTGGAAATTAGGGGGCGTTGAGGACAAAGTAATTGTTGGAGCTATCTAGTTATTAGTATCAAGACGTTTGATATTAGTATAAGTTCTTTCGCAAGAAGGTTGGCTAGAGATTTTTTGTAAAAACACTAGCCCCACTCGGTTCATAATGAGACTACTTCAACCTTGTGTATTATTCCATGTATTTGTTTATTCTCATTATGTGTATTTAAAGGAGGAGCCGTATGAGATGCAAATTTCACGTACGGTTCTGGAACGGAGATTCGTTGAATCGAATGACGACCGTAACGGATGTTAGCTCAATCCGAAGGAAATTATGCAGAAGCTTTACAGAATTATTATGAAGCTATGCGACTAGAAATTGACCCCTACGATCGAAGTTATATACTCTATAATATAGGCCTTATTCACACAAATAATGGGGAACATACGAAAGCTTTAGAATATTATTTCAGGGCATTAGAACGAAACCCATTCTTACCCCAAGCTTTTAATAATATGGCAGTGATCTGCCATTACGTGCGACTATCTCCGCTATAGAAGGAAACAGAAAGAAAGGGTAAGACCCTCCTTTTTAGTAACTACTAAAAAAAAATAGGCTCACTACATATACATCGTCTAAAATGCCGATTTTTTGCGCTGTAGGAAAGAAAGAGACTTCATAGTCATAGAAATTAAAAATATGAAGAAATTAAGAGATGCCTAGATACTTTTTTCTATGTCGTCTATGGATAAAAAATTTTAATTGATAGATAAGAAGCACCGTAAAGATCAATTAACGAGGTTTTGGGCCAATACATTAATAAAAAACTGCTTATTTATGCCTATATAAGATAGATAAAAGTTAGGAATTAACTTATGTAATAGAGTTGATCCACTAAGGTATGGAGTGGCGGTGTAGGATCAGATCCCAAAGATAGTAAGTCTTTTCTTTCTTATTTTTTATAAAGGAAAGTCTTTCTCAAAGATTCTATATCAATTTTAATATGAAATAGAGATAGTTACCTTGCCGAAAATACTAACGATAGAAGTAAATCCCTATACTTGATTTTTCTGGAGGTGGGAGAAAAGATAAAACGCAAACAAAATGGATTTTTAATCAAATCTAATTTTTTTAATTAAAGAAAACTGACAGTTTGAAACTCATCCGATTAACTTCTTTTGTTTTGGTTACCCCGAACAGTGGGATAGGTCTATGAGAAATCTTATTCCTTCTTATAGGTAAAAAAAGGACACCAAAAGAATTGACTGCGGAGCCGTATGAGGTAGGAAAGTCTCAAGTACGGTTCTAAGGGAAGGAATTTACCCGCCTATTCCGACCGGGGAGAACAGGCCATACGACAGGGAGATTCTGAAATTGCGGAGGCTTGGTTTGATCAAGCCGCTGAGTATTGGAAACAAGCTATAACGCTTACTCCTGGGAATTATATTGAAGCACATAATTGGTTGAAGATCACGGGACGTTTCGAATAAAAAAAGTTTTTGTTATTGGTCCATTAATAAAATGGAAGTTTTCTTATGGGAAGAACTAAAATAAATTTCATTATATCCCTTATCAGATCGTTCTAGTTTGTTTGATATTTCATAAGAATAAGGTCTACACAAATACAGTACAGAATCTATTTATTTTTTTCTTCTATTATTAGGAGCTATTAAATGCCTTTACTATATTTTTTTTCTATCATATTATTCATCAATTTAAATTATTAATTACATTTGAAATTTAACGATGAAATAAATAAAATATATTAAGACATAGAAATATAAATTATAATCTAATTTTATAATAAAATAAAATTCCTATTAAAAAAAGGGGGGGAAACATTTGATACTAGTTGATGAGAGTTAGGTCGGAAACATAACAAAGTAAGGACAATGCAATTACTTTAGGGTATTCAAAAATCAAATCGACTATGAATTGGCGATCAGAACGTATATTAATAGAACTTAATCTCGAAAAATAATAGTAAGTAATCCAAAATAAGCAATTTCGACTTAGGCATTATCGTTACTATAATTTTCATTTTCATTAGTATATTAGTCGTTTTTAGCATTTTTATAAATGGAATAATAATTATTACAAAATATGTATATGAAAATAGTAGAAAAACAAAACCTTTGAATAATTGGATATTTCTTAGTAATGATTAACGACTGTTAGTGTGATTTAAAATAGTTAGAATGAGAGTATTATAATTATAATATAGAGTAAAATATTAAGGATACTTTAGAATTGAGATACGAATCGTCTAAGTTGTATAATAAATTTGATCTTAATTAGAAAGGGTCCGCTGGGCGC